GAGTTAAAATGTTCGTCAGTCTTGGTTCTGCTGTGATGTGGGGGGGGGGAAGCTAAGGCAGGGGAGGAAGTGCGCGGGTGTGTTCATGTTTGTAAGACGTGGGCTTGTCTAGGGCCAGTGGTTAGGGGTGTGTGAAACGTGCAGCCCAGGACAGGAGGCACGAGTTATGAGATGATGTAAACATAAAATTTAAAAAACAATTTAATAATGTAAATGTAAAAACATAATTTAGAGGGTAAAAAAAAACTTAGATCTAGAGACTTTCCTGTTTCCGGGGGGTTTGCAGGAGTGATAAGGGTCTCTCGAGGTCTAAGGGGGTAGGGGGTTTGAAACGCGCGAAAAAAGGGGGCATCTATAAGGATGATAGGAGTAATAAAGAAGATTAGTATTCCATTATGTACTTGATATCCTAATATGTAAGATCCAATATATGGGCTCTAACAATAACTTATAGAGACCGCGCGCAAAGTAAATGTTCAACCTTGTCTGTTATTCCCGTGTGCACTCTGAAATGCAAGGGGAAAGGAAAAGAAAAAAAGAACCCTAGCCCGTTGGCTTAACGCCCGGCATGGGGGGTTATTGGTAATTAGCCCTCCACCATTAACTTATGCCAGGCATAATTCACTGATTGGGGGACAGTCTATTAATGGCCCTGACTTAGGAACCAAATGCAAGGAATAGTTCACTAAGTGCGACCCCCACTGTTTCTGTCCCTGATTCATCAAGAACCGTTAGCATTTAGAAATCACTGTTGCTGGTCTCTTACTACATTAAGAATTTCTAATGGTTCGTTGGTGAATATTAATATGAATGTGGGTAGTTCTTTATTTGTTGATTTAACTGAAATTGTACTGGGCCATGTGGAAAGAGGGCTTACCCTAAATGAACGTTAAATGCCTATCTTCGTGATTTGTTGATATCTGAGGGGTTAAAACCATTTTTATGCGCTATATACATAGCAATATAAGCACATATTACTGGTTGTAGACAGAGTTATGCCTTGTAAAAAAAAAAATCTGTACATATTCTAGTGGAGCCCGCAAGAAATAGTTTAATTTAGAGCTCTGGCTTTGGGAGCCAGGGGCGGGGGTTAGACTCCCCCTTTCTTGAGCGCTAGGGAGGAGTTTAACCTCCGGCGTCCGGCTTACAAGGCCGGCGCTCTTGGTGCTGAGCTACTAGGGCAGTTTCATTCAAGGGCTTTGTTCTCTGCTAACCCCGCGATAGGGATGAGTGCGAGGAATAGTGTGAAGTACAGGAAAGATGCGACTTGTCCGATAATTACGAAGGGGTGTTCTACTGGCATGCCTCCAATTCAGGTCAGGATTAATACTGTTGCGACCAAGGTTCAAAACAAAAGCTGTGTGATGGGGCGAAATACGGAGCCGCGCTGTTTTGAGGTGTGTAGAATGGGGACAACTATAAGGACGAGGATTGAGAATAGCAGTGCTAGAACGCCTCCCAATTTGTTGGGGATTGATCGAAGGATTGCGTATGCAAATAGAAAGTATCACTCAGGTTTAATGTGCGGGGGAGTCACTAGGGGGTTGGCCGGTGTGAAGTTGTCTGGGTCGCCCAGCAGGTTTGGGGAGAAAAGGGCCAGGGATGTGAGGGCGATTAGTAAAGTTGCGAACCCGAGGAGGTCCTTGTAGGAGAAGTATGGGTGAAAGGCAACTTTGTCAGCGTCTGAGTTTAGGCCGGCGGGGTTGTTTGACCCTGTCTCGTGGAGAAAAAGTAGGTGGACGATTGTGAATGCTGCGATGACAAAGGGGAATAGGAAGTGAAAGGCAAAGAAGCGGGTAAGGGTGGCGTTGTCTACTGAGAAGCCGCCTCAAATTCATTGTACAAGGTCGTTGCCAATGTACGGTACGGCTGATATCAGGTTTGTGATGACTGTGGCGCCTCAAAATGATATTTGTCCTCAAGGGAGTACGTAGCCTACGAAAGCTGTTATTATTGTCAGCAGAAATAGGACTACTCCCACGTTTCAGGTTTCTTTATAGAGGTAGGATCCGTAGTAAAGGCCCCGCCCGATGTGGAGGTAGATGCAGATGAAGAAGAAGGAGGCACCGTTTGCATGTATGTTTCGGATTAGTCAGCCATAGTTTACATCTCGGCAGATGTGTATTACTGAGGAAAAAGCTGTTGCGATATCTGAGGTGTAGTGCATGGCTAGGAATAGTCCGGTGAGGATTTGGGTGGCTAGGCATAGTCCTAGTAGGGAGCCGAAGTTTCATCAGACCGAGATATTTGAGGGGGTAGGGAGATCGACTAGGGCGTCATTTGCAATTTTTAAGAGTGGGTGGGACTTTCGTAGGCTGGTCATTGGGGTTCTTGTAGTTGATTTACAACGGTGGTTTTTCGAGTCACCAGACCTGGTTAGAGTCCGGGTAAGAATTATGTCTTACTTTGTTTCTTTGTTATTGGCTGGGGTTGTGTTAGGGCTGGTTGCAGTAGCATCTAACCCTTCTCCGTATTATGCTGCTTTGGGGCTTGTGGCAGTTGCTGTGCTGGGGTGTGGGGTGATGTCTGGATATGGAGCATCTTTTCTTTGTTTAGTTTTCTTCTTTATTTATCTTGGAGGCATGCTTGTTGTTTTTGCCTACTCAGCCGCGTTGGCGGCTGAGCCTTTCCCGGTGTCTTGGGGGGATAGTTCTGTTTTTGGGTCTGTTTTAGGCTATTTTTTGCTGGTGGGTGCTTTGTTCTTTAGTTTTTGTGGGAGCTGATATGAGAGTTCCTGGTTCTCGGTTAATGAGCTGAAAGAGTTCGTTGTTTTTATAGGAGATGCTTCTGGGGCAGCATTGATGTATTCTTTCGGGGGCGGAATGCTTTTGGTAAGTGTTTGGGTGTTGTTGATTACTTTATTTGTTGTTTTAGAGTTGATGCGGGGTTTGAGTCGGGGTACACTTCGTGCTGTTAGGGGGTGGTGATGAAGATTACTAGTACTAGGGTCAGAAAAAATAGTGTTAAGTACGTCTTGATTAGGCCTTGTTGCAGGCTGCTGGTGCTTTGTGCTAAGAGGGTTTGGCTGGAGGCGATTATTTTTGGTCCTGACTTCTCTAGTCATGTTTGGTCTACTATCTGAGTGGCCATTATCTGTCCTATTGCCAGGGAGGCTTTAGGGGCGAATCGGTGGGTGATAGCTGGGAAGAAGCCGAGCATGTTTGAGAAGTGGTGGGGGGTTCGGGTTGGTGAGGGTTTAAACTGCTTTTTTGTTATTGTTGCAAGTTCAAGTGCTGCTAGGGTTCCCAGGGCGGTAACAACAAGTGCGGCGATTTTTAGGGAGGTGGGCATTGTTATGATGGGGGTTTTGATTGGAACCAGGTTAGATGTGATAAGGAGTCCTGCGAGGATGCTTCCTCAGGCAAGTCGTTTGAGGGGCTTGATTACTGCTGGGTTGTTTTCATTAATGGGGGATAGGGTAGCAAATCGGGGGTGACCCATTGATACGAAGAAAATTATTCGTAGGCTGTAGACGGCTGTGAAGGAGGTGGCTAAGAGAGTTAGGGCCAGGGCTCAGGCGTTAATGCAGGAGGTGTTTATTGCTTCGATGATTGCATCCTTAGAGAAGAAGCCTGCAAGGAAGGGGGTGCCCGTAAGGGCAAGACTGCCCACAGTTATGCAGGTGGAGGTAAAGGGGGCTAGGTGGTGTATTCCTCCCATCTTACGGATGTCTTGTTCATCGCTTAAGCTGTGGATAATGGTGCCGGAGCATAGGAAGAGTATTGCTTTAAAGAATGCGTGGGTGCAAATATGTAAAAATGCTAGTTCAGGGTGTCCGAGTCCGATGGTCACTATTATTAGGCCCAGTTGGCTGGAGGTTGAAAATGCTACGATTTTTTTGATGTCGTTTTGTGTAAGGGCGCAGGTGGCAGTAAAGAGGGTTGTAAGGGCCCCCAGGCATAGGCAAGAAGTTAGTACTGTTTGGTTCCCCTCTATTAGGGGGCTGAGACGGATTAATAGGAAGATCCCCGCCACAACTATTGTGCTTGAATGCAGTAGGGCAGATACCGGCGTAGGGCCTTCCATTGCAGCAGGCAGTCAGGGGTGGAGCCCAAATTGTGCTGATTTGCCTGTTGCTGCAAGGACTAGTCCTAGGAGAGGGAGAGTTATGTTGAACTCCTTGGAGACAAGGAATATTTGTTGAATTTCTCAGGAGTTGACGTTAGTGGCCAGTCAGGCCATACCTAAGATTAGTCCGATGTCGCCGATGCGGTTGTATAAGACAGCCTGTAGGGCTGCTGTGTTGGCATCTGCTCGCCCATGTCACCACCCAATTAGCAGGAAGGACATGATTCCCACCCCCTCTCAGCCGATAAACAGTTGAAACATGTTGTTGGCGGAGACTAGGATTAGCATGGCTACTAGGAAGATTAAGAGGTACTTGAAGAATCGGCCTATGTTGGGGTCTGCGTGTATGTATCAGCTGGCGAATTCTAGGATGGACCATGTTACGTAAAGGGCGATGGGGATGAAGATAAGTGTATAGCTGTCAAACTTAAAGCTTAGGTTGATGTCAAAGGTGTTGGTGTTTATTCAGGAGCAGCTGGTGACGGCTGCTTCTAGTCCGTCATTCAGGAACAGGCATAGTGGGGCCAGGCTAACAATGAATGCTGTTTTTACAGCTGTTTTTACGTGGGAGGTTGCTCAGATGTTTTCCGGCGGTTGGGGGCGCAGGGTGGTTAGTAGGGGGTACAGAAGTAGGGCGAGTGTGGTTAGTAGACCAGAGGTGATAAAAAGGGTAGTTGGGTGCATAGCTACTACTTGGAGTTGCACCAAGAGTTTCTGGTTCCTAAGACCAGTGGATGTGCTATTATCCTTTAGTAGCTCGAGTGAGCCTTGGGGTTTAACCATGGGGGCAAAGGTTAGCAGCCTCTGATGCCGTCGGGCCTCTCTCGGTGGACAAGGGGAGTCTAACCCCTGTTTTTAGAATCACAATCTAATGTTTTGGTTATACTATGTCTACAGGCGCATCATCCTCAAACAAGTTCTGGTTTTAGGATCAAAAGCAGGAGGGGTGCTAGGTGGAGGGCAATCAGAATGTGCTCTCGGGTGTGCGAGGGGGGTAGGCAGATGATATGAGGTGGGAGGGGACCTCGTTGCGTCATTAAAAACATGTACAGGGAGTATCCGGCTGTAATTAATATACCAAGCCCAGTGCAGAGGAGGGTTCAAGGGGATCAGTTAAACAGGGAGGTAATGATTATGATTTCGCCCATTAGGTTTGGTAGAGGAGGGAGAGCCAGGTTGGCCAAGCTTGCGATAAACCATCAAGTTGCTGCTAAGGGAAGTAGTATTTGTAGGCCTCGGGCGAGTATTATTGTTCGGCTGTGGGTTCGTTCATAGCTGGTGTTTGCTAGGCAGAAAAGGGCTGAGGATGCTAGTCCGTGTGCAATCATCAGTGTTAGGGCCCCTGTAAACCCTCAGGGGGTTTGAATTAGGATTCCTCCTGCTACCAGGCCTATGTGGCTTACAGAGGAGTAGGCAATTAGGGACTTTAGGTCTGTCTGTCGAAGACAGATAGAGCCAGTCATAATGACCCCCCAGAGAGCAAGAGCAATGAAGGGGTACATTATTTCTTTTGATAGTGGCTCAAGCATGGTTATTATTCGTATTATGCCGTACCCTCCAAGTTTAAGTAGAACGGCTGCTAGTACCATTGAGCCTGCAACTGGGGCCTCGACATGTGCTTTTGGGAGTCAGAGGTGGACGCCGTAAAGGGGTATTTTAACTAAAAAGGCAAGGAGGCACCCGGCCCACCACATCTTGTCTCCGAAGGTTTCAAGCTGTAGGGGGGTTGTGTATTGCAGGGTTAGTATTGAGAGGGTCCCCGTGTTGTTTTGTAGGAGCAGGAGGGCTACTAGCAGGGGTAATGACCCTGCAAGCGTATAAAAAAGGAAGTAGGTTCCGGCATTAAGGCGTTCGGTTTGGTTACCTCAGCGGGTGATAATAATTAAGGTGGGAATAAGTGTTGCTTCAAACATAACGTAAAACATAAGGATTTCGGTGGCCCCAAAGGCCAGGATAAGAAAAAGCTGAAGGGAGGTAAGGAGCAGGATGTAGGTTCGTTGGCGGGCAGGGGGCTCTAGGGCCATGTGTTTTTGGCTTGCAAGGATCATAAGGGGTAGCAGCCAGCAGGAGAGGACAAGCAGGGGGGTTGATAGGGGATCTGTTGCTATTAGGGGGCTTAGGGCGGCTCAGCCTGCCCCGGGGGCACTTTTGAGTCAGAGGAGGCTTAGAAGGGCGATGACTAGGCTGTGCCCTAGGGCTGTTGGCCACAGCAGTTTGTGTGAGGATAGCAAGGCTGTTGGGAATAGCATCAAGGTTGGTACTAGGACTATTAGCATTGAAGAAGGCTTAAGCTTTGTAGGTGGTCGGTTCCGTGTGTTCGAGCTGTTGCTACTAGGAGGGCTAGCCCTGCGCTGGCCTCACATGCAGAAAAGGCTAGCAGGAGGAGGGGGGTTGATGTGTATCCAGTGGCATCTAGTTGAAGGGCCCACAGGGATAGGGCAAGGAACAGGGACAGTATTATGCCTTCTAGGCAAAGTAGGGCGGACAATAGGTGTGTGCGGTGAAATGCCAGGCCTATCAGTCCTAACAAGAAGGCCGATGAGAAGGTAAAGTGGGTGGGGGTCATTGGGTAATTATGGGTTTGAACCATAAATTTTTGAGCCGAAATCAAATGTTTTGTGTTAGACTAATTACCTATTCGGCCCATTCAAGGCCCCCTTGGGTTCATTCATACACTAACCCAAGGGTGAGGAGTAGCAGTACAAGGGTTGCTCAGGCAAATGTATTAATGGGTGAGACTAGTTGGTCTGCCCAGGGCAGGGGGAGTAGCAGGGCGATTTCTAGGTCAAACAAGAGAAATAGGATAGCCACTAGGAAGAAGCGGAGGGAGAAGGGCAGTCGGGCTGATCCGAGGGGGTCGAACCCGCACTCGTAGGGGGATAGTTTTTCGTAATCTGGGTTAGTCAGTGGTAGTCAGAATGAGATGATTGCAAGCAGGGCTGAGAGGGCTGCAGTAATGGTGACGATTGTTAATACTAAACTCATTATCCTTCCCTGGGGTTTAACCAAGACCGAATGGTTGGAAGCCACTCATACTGTATTAGTACTAGAAAGATTAGGATCCTCATCAGTAAATAGAGATGTATAGGAATAATCATACGACATCTACGAAGTGTCAGTATCAGGCAGCTGCTTCAAACCCAAAGTGGTGTTCAGATGTAAAGTGGTATTTAATTTGTCGTAGGAGGCAGACGGCCAAGAATGTAGACCCAATAATTACATGAAGCCCGTGGAACCCTGTTGCAACAAAAAATGTGGAGCCGTATACTCCGTCAGCAATTGTGAAGGGGGCTTCATAGTACTCTAGGGCTTGGAGGAGCGTAAAGTAAAAGCCTAGTAGGATGGTTAGTGCTAGTGACTGGATTGCTTGTTTTCGTTCGCCCTCTATGATGCTGTGGTGGGCCCAGGTTACTGTCACCCCGGAGGCAAGCAGTACTGCTGTGTTTAGGAGGGGGACATCAAAGGGGTCTAGTGGGGTGATTCCTGCGGGGGGTCAGCAGCCCCCTAGCTCTGGAGTGGGGGCGAGGCTTGAGTGGTAAAATGCTCAGAAGAATCCCAGGAAGAAAAATACTTCTGAGGTAATAAATAAGACCATCCCAAACCGGAGCCCCTTTTGTACGGGGGGTGTGTGGTGGCCTTGAAAGGTTCCTTCTCGTACGATGTCTCGTCACCACTGAAGTATTGTGAGGAGTAGTAGAACTAGTCCTAGTGTTATTAGGGTCGATGAGTGAAAGTGAAATCAGATAGCAAGTCCTGATGTTATTAGGAGGGCAGCAATTGCCCCGGTCAGGGGCCAGGGGCTGGGGTCGACTATGTGGAATGCGTGAGCTTGGTGGGCCATTAGACGTTTTCTTGTAGGTATAGGCTTAGAAGAAGGACAAACACGTATGCTTGGATTATTGCGACCGCTACTTCCAGCAGTGTTAACAGGAATAGTAGTACGGAGGTGAGAAGGGCAATAGTTGGTATTAGGGGCAGAAGGACGAAGACAGCTGTTGCAATCAGTTGAATAAGAAGGTGGCCTGCTGTGAGGTTGGCTGTTAGTCGGACCCCCAGGGCAAGGGGTCGAATAAATAGGCTAATTGTTTCGATAATAATTAGGACAGGAATAAGGAGGGTAGGGGTCCCTTCTGGCAGGAGGTGGGCAAGGGAGTGGGTCGGTTGGTTACGCATGCCAATAATTACTGTGGCTAACCACATGGGTACGGCCAGGCCCATGTTTAGGGAGAGCTGTGTTGTTGGGGTAAAGGTGTACGGAAGAAGGCCTAGCATGTTAATTGTGATCAGGAAAATTATTAGGGATGTGAGGATTGTGGCTCATTTATGCCCCGCCAGGTTTAGTGGGAGGAGCAGTTGTTGGGTGAACCGATTAATGAATCAGCCCTGTAGGGTCAGTATTCGGTTCCCGAGCCATCGTGTAGTGGGCGTTGGTAGCAGGGCTCAGGGTAAGACTATGGCGGCTAAAATTAGTGGTACTCCTAGAAGTGTGGGGCTTATAAATTGATCAAATAGGCTTAGAGTCATGGTCAGTTTCAGGATTCTGTTTTTGTTGTTTCTGTGCTTTGTGTGGCTGGGTCGTTGGGAAATGTGTGTGCCACAATTTTAGGTGGCAAGACGGTTAAGAATACTATTCATGAGAATACGAGGATTATAAACCAGGGCGAGGGGTTGAGCTGGGGCATGTCACTAGGGGTGGTTGGGGGCCACCATTCTTTAGCTTAAAAGGCTAACGCTCGGCCCATTTAGCTTCGTAGTGAGGCGTCTTCAAGAATAAGGGAGGATCAATTTTCGAAGTGTTCTAGCGGGACCGCTTCAACAACAACGGGCATAAAGCTGTGGTTGGCCCCGCAGATTTCTGAGCATTGGCCATAGAACACTCCGGGGTGCGAGGCAATGAAGGTGGTTTGGTTGAGTCGGCCTGGCACTGCGTCTATTTTTATGCCGAGGGCCGGGACTGTTCATGAGTGCAGTACATCTTCGGCTGAGACTAGGATACGAATTGGGGACTCTACGGGCACCACTATTCGGTGGTCTGCTTCTAGCAGTCGGAACTGCCCCGGGGCAAGGTCTTGTGTTTGGATTATGTAGGAGTCGAATCCCAGGTCTTCGTAGTCAGTGTATTCATAGCTTCAGTATCATTGGTGTCCTATGGCTTTAATAGTTAGGTGTGGGTCGTTAATCTCGTCCATTAGGTAAAGGATCCGTAAGGATGGAAGTGCAATTAAGATTAAAATTACTGCGGGGAGCACGGTTCAAATAATTTCGATTTCTTGGGAGTCTAGGATGAACTTATTTGTAAGTTTGGTTGAAACTATTGCGACGATGATATAAAGTACTAAGGTACTAATTAGTAGCACGATTATTAGTGCATGGTCGTGGAAGTGTAGTAGCTCTTCTATTAGAGGTGAGGCCGCGTCTTGGAATCCTAGTTGGGAGGGATGTGCCATTCTAGCAATTGCTTAAGGTGCGCGGGGGTTTAACCCACACTTCTGCCTTGACAAGGCAGTGTAATGGTTTTACTAGCATCTTATTAAGAAAGTGGCAGAGCGGTTATGTGGTTGGCTTGAAACCAGCATATGGGGGTTCGATTCCCTCCTTTCTCGTTAGGTGCTGCGTACAAGCACAAAGGCGGGTTCTTCGAAGGTGTGGTAAGGGGGTGGGCAGCCGTGTAGTCATTCTACGTTCGTTGTGGTTATTTCTACTGAGGCCACCTCTCGCTTTGCAGCAAAAGCTTCTCAAATAATGAACAGGAACATGATAACTGCAACTAAGGATACGAGGGAGCCCATAGAGGAGACTGTGTTTCAAAGGGTGTAGGCGTCTGGATAGTCTGAGTATCGTCGTGGCATTCCTGCCAGGCCGAGAAAGTGTTGTGGGAAAAAGGTTAAATTTACCCCTGCGAATATTACTCCGAAGTGGATTTTAGTTCAAGTGCTGTGGAGGGTGTACCCTGAGAATAGGGGGAATCAGTGTACGAATGCAGCCATAATGGCAAATACGGCTCCCATGGAGAGTACGTAGTGGAAGTGGGCCACAACGTAGTAGGTGTCGTGGAGAATGATATCTAGGGATGAGTTGGCCAGGACAATGCCGGTCAGTCCCCCCACGGTAAACAGGAAAATAAACCCCAGTGCTCATAGCAGTGGGGTTTCTCATTTAATCGAGCCCCCATGCAAAGTGGCCAGCCAGCTAAATACTTTTACCCCCGTGGGGATAGCGATAATTATTGTTGCGGAGGTGAAATAGGCTCGTGTGTCCACGTCTATTCCTACGGTGAACATGTGGTGGGCTCAAACAATAAACCCAAGAAGTCCGATGGCCATTATTGCTCACACCATTCCTATATATCCAAATGGTTCTTTTTTGCCTGAGTAGTAGGCAACAATGTGGGAGATTATTCCGAATCCCGGAAGGATGAGAATGTATACTTCCGGGTGTCCGAAGAATCAGAAAAGGTGTTGATAAAGAATTGGGTCTCCTCCCCCTGCAGGGTCAAAGAAGGTTGTATTCAGGTTTCGGTCAGTGAGCAGCATTGTAATTCCGGCTGCGAGAACTGGGAGGGATAAAAGCAGCAGTACGGCGGTAATGAGCACGGATCAGACAAACAGGGGTGTCTGGTACTGAGAGATCGCAGGTGGTTTTATGTTAATAATTGTTGTAATAAAATTTACAGCCCCGAGGATAGAAGAGGCACCTGCAAGGTGCAGGGAGAAAATTGTGAGGTCGACGGAGGCCCCTGCGTGGGCAAGGTTACCCGCCAGGGGCGGGTAAACGGTCCACCCCGTGCCCGCTCCCGCCTCTACGCCTGAGGAGGCAAGCAGGAGAAGGAAGGAGGGAGGGAGAAGCCAGAAGCTTATGTTATTTATTCGCGGGAAGGCCATGTCGGGGGCGCCAATTATTAGGGGGATTAATCAGTTGCCGAAGCCCCCAATTATGATAGGTATCACCATGAAGAAGATTATTACGAAAGCGTGTGCTGTGACGATTACATTGTAAATTTGGTCGTCCCCAAGAAGGGCCCCGGGTTGACTTAATTCGGCCCGAATCAGCAGGCTTAGGGCCGTGCCGACTATGCCGGCTCAGGCACCGAAAACTAAGTAAAGGGTGCCGATGTCTTTGTGATTGGTTGAGAAAAATCAGCGTGTGATTGCCACAGGTGGGGTGGCTGAGAGTTTAAGCGGTGGATTGTAATCCCATAGACAGAGGTTAAACCCCTCTCCCCACCACAGCCCCGGGGTGTTACACGTGGGGTTGCAAACCCTAAGATGCAGGCTAACCCCCTGCCGGGGCTTTCCCCCGCCTTTTCCCGGCGGCGGGGGAAAGGTAGATAAATGCTCGCTGGTTAGAGCGCTTAGCTGTTAACTAAGTCTTTGTAGGATCGAGGCCTTCTTGTCTAGTAAGGCTTTAGCTTAATTAAAGTGTTTGTTTTGCATACAGAAGATGTGGGTTAGTGTCCTGCAAGTCTTATCAGGGGCTGAGGGGGTTTCACCCTCGTTTAGGGCTTTGAAGGCCCTTGGTTTAGGTTATCCTAAGCCCCTATGGCGTGAGGAGTGTCAGTGTTGTGGGGGCAAGGGGGAGAAGGAGAAGGGATATTGTTGTAGAGATTGTAAGGGGGAGGGTGAGTTGGGGGGTTAGTAGGCGTCAGGGCATTGTGTTAGTGAGAGTGTTGGGTGAGACGGTGAGGGTTATGGCGTAGCAGACTCGAAGATAGAAGTAGAGGCTTAGAAGGGCGGTTAGTGCGGCGAGTGTGGCCATTAGGGGGAGTTCTTGTTTTGTTAGTTCTTGTAGGATTAGTCACTTGGGTGCAAATCCTGTGAGCGGGGGCAGTCCGCCTAGGGAGAGCATAATCAGGGGGGCGAGGGCTGTTAGTGCTGGGGCTTTTGCTCAGGAGGCTGCCATTGAGTTAATGCTTGTTGTGTTGTTGGTCTTGAACATCATGAAGGCTGAAAACGTTATGATGAAGTATGTAAGTAGGGCCAGAAGGGTCAGTTGGGGGCTGAATTGAAGGACTAGGACCATTCAGCCTAGGTGGGCAATTGATGAGTAGGCCAGCAGTTTTCGTAGTTGTGTTTGGTTAAGTCCGCCTCAGCCCCCAACAAGGGTGGAGGCGAGGCCGAGCGTGATTATTAACTCTGGGTTTGTTCAGGGGGTTTGTATAAGCAGGGCGAAGGGGGCCAGCTTTTGTCATGTGGAGAGGATTAGGCCAGTTGTTAAATCAAGCCCTTGAAGTACTTCTGGCAGTCAAAAGTGTACTGGGGCGAGTCCAATTTTAAGTGCCAAGGCTATTGTTGTGGCTGTGGCTGGGAGGGGGTGTGTTATTTGTTGAATTTCTCATTCTCCTGTGAGTCAGGCGTTTGTTGCGCTAGCGAACAGGATTATTGCTGCAGCAGTGGCCTGGGTTAGAAAGTACTTGGTTGTTGCCTCTGTGGCCCGGGGGTGGTGGTGTTGGGACATTAGTGGGATGATTGCCAGGGTGTTAATTTCTAGTCCTATTCAGGCTAAGAGCCAGTGAGAGCTTGCAAAAGTGATTGTGGTACCTAGGCCCAGGGTAAAAATTAGGGCGGCGGTGATATAGGGGTTCATTAGTATAGGAAGGGTTCTAACCAACATTTTTGGGGTATGGGCCCAAAAGCTTTTTTAGCTGACTTTACTAGAAAGTGGTGTAGTGGAAGCACTAAGAGTTTTGATCTCTTGAGGATGGGTTCGAGCCCCCTTTTTCTAAGGAGTTGGGGGGAGTTTAACCCCCATAATACACTCTATCAAAGTGGCCCTTTAATTCAGGCACAAGTCCTTGGTTACAGGTGTGGGGGGAGTCCTGCTAGGGCGGTGGGGAGCGCCAGGTGTCAGACTACCAGGGCAAGTGTCACCGGCAAAAAGTTCTTTCAGATCAGGTGCATTAGTTGGTCATATCGAAAGCGAGGGTAGGAGGCCCGCACTCATAAAAATGCTGTTGCTAGCAGGGCGGCTTTGGTTATGAGACTTGTTGTTGCGAGCTCGGGGAGTGTGGGTGTGTGTGCGGCTCCTAAGAACAGTACTGCTGTTAGTGCATTTATGAGCAGGATGTTTGAGTACTCTGCAAGGAAGAAGAGGGCGAAGGGGCCCCCTGCATATTCTACGTTAAAGCCAGATACAAGCTCAGATTCCCCCTCTGTTAGGTCGAATGGGGCCCGGTTTGTTTCTGCCAGTGTTGAGATAAACCACATAGCAGCCAGGGGTCATGCTGGCAGAAGAAGCCAGGTGGCTTCTTGGGTGGTGTTAAAAGTTTGTAAAGTAAACCCCCCGGATAGGACGATGACACACAGGAGGATGAGGCCGAGGCTTACTTCATAAGAGATGGTTTGGGCCACGGCCCGTAGGGCCCCAATAAGGGCGTATTTTGAGTTCGAGGCTCAGCCTGACCCAAGAATGGAGTATACTGCTAGGCTTGATAGGGCTAGCATGAACAGGACGCCTAGGTTGAGGTCAAGGGTGGGGTGAGGTATAGGTAGGGGGGCCCATAAAGTTAGTGCCAGTGTTAGGGCTAGGACAGGGGCGGCTAAAAATAGGACGGGGGAGGATGTTGAGGGTCGAATCGGTTCTTTAATAAAAAGTTTTACTCCGTCTGCGATGGGCTGCAGGAGTCCGTAGGGCCCGACAATGTTTGGGCCCTTTCGGAGTTGTATGTAGCCTAGCACTTTCCGCTCGAGAAGGGTTAAGAAGGCAACAGCTAGGAGCACGGGGATAATGTAGGTTAGGGGGCTAATTAGGTGGGATATAAGTGTTGTCATCATAGCTGGGGAGAGGATTTGAACCTCTGTTCAAAGGGCTTAGGTCTTTTGCAGTTTCCGGGCTCTGCCACTCCAACTTGCCATTATCTTTGGCCCAAATTGGGCATGCCCTTTTGTCCATTTTAGTTGATTTCACTGGGTAAGGGGGAGGCGTGCTCTCGGCATGGGCCTCTCCTCTTCGGTCCTTTCGTACTGGAAGAGAACATTTCATAGATAGAAACTGACCTGGATTGCTCCGGTCTGAACTCAGATCGCGTAGGACTTTAATCGTTGAACAAACGAACCCTTAATAGCGGCTGCACCATTAGGATGTCCTGATCCAACATCGAGGTCGTAAACCCCCTCGTCGATATGGGCTCTGGGAGAGGATTGCGCTGTTATCCCTAGGGTAACTCGGTTCGTTGATCGGCTTTGCCGGATCGTGTAGGTCAGATGTTCTGTTACTTGGAGCAGTAGCTCTGGGTTCTAGAGATGTTTCTCTATTCCACACGGGGGCTTGTTGATCCCCCGCGGTCGCCCCAACCAAAGACACTTCCTCGGGTCCATTTAGTTCTGCCTTTGTTGAGTGCTCCACATGGGCCGAGGTTGGTCTTAAGCTCCATAGGGTCTTCTCGTCTTATGTGTTTATCCCCGCTTCTGCACGGGGAGATCAATTTCATTGACTGGAAAAAGGAGACAGCTAAGCCCTCGTGATGCCATTCATACAGGTCTCCATTTAAGAGACAAGTGATTGCGCTACCTTCGCACGGTCAAAATACCGCGGCCGTTAAACATTTGTCACAGGGCAGGCGGGACCTCTTATCTTGGTTATACAAGAGGCGATGTTTTTGGTAAACAGGCGAGGCTTGTGTTTGCCGAGTTCCTTCTTTTTCTTTTAGTCTTTCCATTTGTTGCACGCCTGTGTGGGGCTAACGCTTTTGGGGTGTACGTTTTTCTTGTATTTTATGTTTTGTGCACGGCTCTCTTTGTTTGAGGGCGGTTAATGGTCGGCGGTGGGTCCGTTCCGACTTACACGGGTGCTGGGAGAGGGACCTGCCCTCTTATTACTCATTTTAGCATAGTCTTTCCCACGGGTGCGTGGGACGGCCCGGTAGTTGTAGGGGAGAAAGATTTTTTATCAGTATGACTGGTTGGAGCATTAATTGAGCTTTAACGCTTTCTGCTTAGGTGGCTGCTTTCAAGCCCACTGGGGTAATTTTCCTTGTTAAATATGGTCTTTGGCCTCCTGATTAAGTTGTGTCTTTTTCAAAAGAGCTGTACCTCTTTTGACTAACTCCGTCGGCTCCTCCGGAGCCTAGCGGCGCTCTATGCGGCTTGGGGCGGGGGGACGAGGGGCTGAACTTATATTCATTTCCCAGGCAACCAGCTATAACTGAGCTCGGTAGGTTTGTCACCTCTACTTGAAGATTTTTCCACTCTTTTGCCACAGAGACGGGTTTGCCCTAAATTACAGGCTATCTTGGAGTAGCTCGCTTCAGTTTCGGGGGTCCAAACTACAGGTCACTTTGCTTGGGGGCTTCTGGCTAAATCATGATGCAAAAGGTACGAGCTTTAGTCTCTGCTTTCATTGGCTTAAATGAGTTTTTTCATTTCTCTTTCAGCTTTCCCTTGCGGTACTTTGTCTATTGCTCCTTACTCCTTTTCTGTCTCCCATACTGGGGCGGATAAATGATTTGTTTATTGCTTTTAATTCCTGTGGGGGATGGTTTAATAAAGTTTTATTGTTTGTGGTGGGCGGGCTAGTTTTTAGGCTCAAACAGGTCTGATTTGCACGGACAACTTCTCGGTGTAAGGGAGATGCTATACTATTTAGCTATAGTTTGGTTTATCCAAGCGCACCTTCCGGTACGCTTACCATGTTACGACTTGCCTCCCCTTGGGCCAGTTTTGTGCTTATTTACTTTTATTTCGTGCTTGGGGAGAGTGACGGGCGGTGTGTGCGCGCTTTAGGGCCAGTTTCAGTAAAACACTCTGTTTTTACTTACTGCTAAATCCTCCTTTAAATGGGCGATTTCAGTCCATTATTCGTATTCTCTGGTTTGAAAGAATGTAGCCCATTTCTTCCCACCTCATACGCTACACCTCGACCTGACGTTTTGGGGTTTGCCAATTTTGCTTACTATGAGGCCTTCACAGGGTAAGCTGACGGCGGCGGTATATAGGCGGAGTTAACAAAAGGTGGTGAGGTTCAACGGGGATTATCGGTTTTAGAACAGGCTCCTCTAGGGGGGTCTAAAGCACCGCCAAGTCCTTTGGGTTTAAAGCTGGTGCTTGTAGTTCCCTGGCGGATAGGGGGTGTGATATTCTATCGAAGTTTAGGGCCAGACATAGTGGGGTATCTAATCCCAGTTTGTTTTATGGCTTTCGTGGGTTCGGGGGAGGTAGGGCTACTTTCGTGTTGGTGCTTCATTCCTTCGGATGCGTATAACAGCCTAGAGGGGGTTCGGCCCTATATAAAATTACCCTAGCCACCTTTTACGCCGGGTAGAATCAACTTGAGCCTCTCGTATAACCGCGGTGGCTGGCACGAGTTTTACCGGCCCTGTTAGCCTTAACTAAGTCAAGTTTACACTTATGGCTTAATGTCTACTACTGCTGAACTCCCTTGGGGGTGTGGCTGAGCAAGGCGTCTTGGGCTGCATTAATTGTGCCTGATACCAGCTCCTTGCTTCCGGGCAGGAAGCTGAGGGCATTCTCACTGGGGCGCGGATACTTGCATGTATAAGTTTGGCTAAAGCTGATAGTAAAGTCAGGACCAAGCCTTTGTGCCCTCGGAGCTTTTTAGGGCTCATCTTAACATCTTCAGTGTTATGCTTTGATTAAGCTACGCTGGC